AATGATGAGCCTGATTAAAGGACTATCGTGATAGGATAAAACATGTAGTTAAACCTACCTTCATTACATCTAACAGAATCAAACTATTACCATACAACATCAAAAGCTGCCGTGCACCATACACCAAGATGTAAAAAATAAAGTTTCAACATAGAAAAGTAAGCTAAGTAAGCTAATGGGTTCATACCCCATAAATAGAGTATAAAACTCTCTTCTCTAATGCCCAGTAACTCAACAAAAGTCCTCCTACTAACAACCTTAGTAGGGGGCGTATTAGTATCTGTGTCATCCAATTCATGATTAGGAGCATGAATAGGATTGGAGATTAATCTAATATCATTTATCCCCCTAATATCCAACGTCAAAAATATGTACAATACAGAAGCCTCACTAAAATATTTTATTGTACAAGTGTTAGCCTCGGCAACACTTCTATTCATAGTAGTAATAAAGACGTTAACGGAAGACCTATTCACATTTGATAGAAGCCCATATACACCAATAATCATCTGTACCCCCCTCCTACTAAAAAGTGGAGCAGCACCCTTCCACTGATGGTTTCCAGGAGTAATAGAGGGATTAAGATGAGAAAACTGTGCACTATTAATAACAGTGCAAAAAGCCGCCCCATTGATATTAATATCGTACCTGATTGAAATCAATGCCTTCACACTAAGAATTATTCTAGCCTCCACAATTGTAGGATCAATTGGGGGATTAAACCAAACCTCCATGCGAAAAATCCTAACCTACTCATCTATTAACCACACTGGTTGGATATTAATCGCACTAGCCACAAGAGAAAACCTATGAATAGTGTACTTTGCAATCTACTCAACCCTGACACTCACAGTAGTATCAGCCATTAGCCTATCTGGAGTGTCCTTCATTAATCAAACCATAGTAACAAACAAAGAAATCACATTAATCAAATTCATAATATTCACGTCCCTCCTATCTCTGGGAGGATTGCCTCCCTTCCTAGGGTTCCTGCCAAAATGAATCGTTATTCAAGCCATAATTGTAAACAACCTAACCCCACTAGCAACAATTGTAGTTGTCACATCACTAATCACCCTATACTACTACCTGAAAATTTCTTACTCAAGATTTTTAATCCTAAATACAGAGCCAAAATGAAACCTAAAGCCTCATAAAACCAAATCAGCCAAAAACACTTGAACGCTAATTCTATCATCAATCTCCCTAACAGGACTGACCGCCTGTACAATCATCGCCAACATCAACTAAAACATAAGGCCTTAAGTTAAACATCAAACTAATAACCTTCAAAGCTATAAATAAAGGGCTTCCTTTAGGCCTTGGTAAGTATTCAACTCACCCCTATAGAATTGCATTCTACAATCACAAAATGAATACAAGGCTCCATAATAGTGGAAGAGCAACATAACGCTCCTAAATAGATTTACAGCCTATCGCCTACTTACTCTCAGCCATCCCACTAATCTTCACCCGATGGTTCTTCTCAACTAATCACAAAGACATTGGAACATTATACTTTGTATTCGGAGCCTGATCAGGAATGGTCGGAACTTCCCTAAGAATGCTTATTCGAACAGAACTAGGGCAACCAGGATCCTTAATTGGAGATGATCAAATCTACAACGTCATCGTTACAGCCCATGCCTTCGTTATAATCTTCTTTATAGTTATGCCAATTATAATTGGTGGGTTTGGGAATTGACTAGTGCCACTAATACTAGGGGCACCAGACATGGCCTTTCCACGAATAAATAACATAAGCTTCTGATTATTACCACCCTCGTTAACCCTTTTACTTACTAGTAGAACAGTAGAAAGCGGGGTAGGAACAGGATGGACTGTTTACCCACCCCTTGCAAGAGGTATCGCACATGCCGGAGCATCTGTAGACCTGGCCATCTTCTCACTACACTTAGCAGGGGTATCTTCCATTCTAGGGGCAGTAAACTTTATTACAACAACAATTAACATAAAACCAAAAAGCATGAAACCTGAGCGAATCCCACTATTTGTATGATCAATTGCCATCACTGCTTTGCTGCTACTTCTATCCCTTCCGGTACTAGCAGGAGCAATCACGATACTACTAACAGACCGCAATCTAAACACCTCATTCTTTGACCCTGCAGGGGGGGGGGATCCAATTCTATACCAACACTTATTTTGATTCTTTGGCCATCCTGAAGTTTATATTCTCATTCTACCCGGGTTTGGTATAATCTCTCACATTATTTGTCATGAAAGAGGAAAGAAGGAAGCCTTCGGAAACTTAGGAATAATCTTTGCTATACTAGCAATTGGGCTACTAGGATTTGTAGTATGAGCACACCACATATTCACAGTAGGAATAGACGTTGATACACGAGCATACTTTACATCAGCAACTATAATTATTGCAGTGCCGACAGGAATCAAAATTTTCAGATGACTTGCAACAATATACGGAACTCGGATAACATATAGCGCAGCCTGCTTATGAGCACTAGGATTTGTATTCCTGTTTACAATAGGAGGCCTCACTGGCGTAGTCCTAGCAAATTCATCAATTGACATTGTACTACACGACACTTACTACGTTGTAGCACATTTCCACTACGTCCTATCTATAGGAGCAGTATTTGCAATCATAGGAGGATTCGTTCAATGATTTCCCCTATTCACTGGTCTAACTATAAACCCCAAGTGATTAAAGGCTCAATTCACCGTTATATTTGTAGGAGTAAACCTGACATTTTTCCCACAACATTTCCTAGGACTAGCTGGAATGCCACGACGATATTCTGACTACCCAGACGCCTATACCACATGAAACATTATCTCATCAATGGGGTCCACAATCTCATTTGTAAGTGTAATAATATTCCTATTCATCATATGAGAGAGAATTTCATCAAACCGGTTAATCCTATTCCCCACTCATACAAGAAACTCAGTAGAATGGCTACAAAACTTTCCACCAGCAGAACACAGCTATTCAGAACTACCAACTATTTCACTAGCTAACTAGTATCTAACGTGGCAGATAAGTGCGGTGGATTTAAGCTCCACTAATAAAGTTTTAAAACTTTCATTAGAAACAATGGCAACATGATTAAACCTAACTCTCCAAGACAGAGCATCCCCCGTTATAGAACAACTAATCTACTTTCATGACCATGCACTAATAATCATACTAATAATCATCACAACAGTATTCTATACAATAATCAGAATTATCCAAAACAAACAAACTAGACGATTCATTCTAGAGGGGCAAATGATTGAAACCGTTTGAACAATCGCACCTGCAATCATCTTGGTATTCATTGCAATCCCATCCCTTCGCTTATTATATTTAATAGACGAAATCCACAACCCAGTAGTAACACTAAAAACTGTTGGACACCAATGATACTGAAGTTATGAGTATTCAGACTTCACAAAACTCGAATTCGACTCATACATAGTACAACAAGAAGACCAATTAATTGACACATTCCGCCTACTAGACACAGACAACCGTGTAGTACTACCAATAAATTCACCGATCCGAATAATCGTGACAGCAGCAGATGTCCTTCACTCGTGAACAGTGCCAAGTCTTGGAGTGAAAACCGACGCTACACCGGGGCGACTAAACCAAACAAGATTCTCAATTAACCGTCCTGGTCTCCTTTACGGACAGTGCTCAGAAATTTGCGGCGCAAATCACAGATTTATACCCATTGTGATTGAAAGTGTATCAACAAATCAATTTATTAACTGAGTATCAAAGATAAGAGAATCATCAGATGACTGAAAGCAAGTAATGGTCTCTTAAACCAGTATATGGTATCCTAGCAAATATCTCTGATGACAAAGGATTAGTTAATTATATAACATCAGAATGTCAAACTGAAATAATCTAAAAGATATCCTTTTATACCTCAAATAATACCCATAGAATGAACAATACTATACATCATATTCTTAGCAACATTCCTAATATTCAACATCGTAAACTACTTCACCCAATCACCACAAACCCAAATTGAAGGAAGGAAAATTATTAACATTAACAAAATAAACTGAAAATGATAAGTAACCTATTCTCAATCTTTGATCCAACAACAGAGATTAACGCCATCCCACTAAACTGAACAAGAACAATAATAGGAATCCTGCTGATCCCAACAAGAATTTGATTAATTCCCTCACGAAACAGCATAATAGTAAGACTATTAATAAATAAGCTGCATCAAGAGATAAAAACAATTTTAAGAAAGGGAAATGAAAATAAAGGAAATTCATTCATCCTAGCATCATTATTCTTAATAATTCTAATAAATAATTTCCTAGGGTTATTCCCATACATTTTCACCAGAACAAGACACTTAGCACTTACATTAACCTTAGCTTTACCACTATGAATAAGATTTATATTATTCGGTTGAATCAAAAATACCAACCACATATTTGAACACCTAGTGCCCCAGGGTACGCCAGCCATACTAATACCATTCATGGTCGTCATCGAAACAATCAGCAACCTAATCCGGCCAGGAACATTAGCAGTACGCCTAGCTGCAAACATAATTGCAGGACACCTACTCTTAACCCTACTAGGAAGTAATGGGCCATCAATAAGAAGAACTCTATTAACTATACTAATTATTGCACAAATCCTTTTATTAATTCTAGAAGCAGCGGTGGCTATTATCCAATCATATGTATTCGCAATTCTAAGAACCTTATATTCTAGAGAAGTTAATTAATGTCAATACATGAAAACCACCCATTCCACATAGTAAATAAGAGACCTTGACCACTAACAGGAGCTATCGGAGCAATAGTTACCCTAATAGGACTAATCAAATGATTCCACCAATACGACGATAGTTTATTGGGAATCGGAGCAATCATTACTGTACTAACTATAATTCAATGATGACGAGACGTCACTCGAGAAGGGACATATCAAGGATTGCATACTAAGGTCGTAACAAGAGGGCTGCGGTGGGGGATAATCTTATTTATTGTCTCAGAAGTCCTATTTTTTGTGTCCTTCTTTTGGGCATTCTTCCATTCAAGACTATCCCCAACAATCGAGCTAGGATCCACTTGACCACCAACAGGTATTCAACCGTTCAACCCCATACAAGTACCCCTACTAAATACAGCAATTCTACTCGCTTCAGGAGTGACTGTAACATGAGCACACCATGGCCTTCTAGAAAACAATGCCACACAAGCAACTCAAGGACTATTCTTCACCGTACTACTAGGACTTTATTTTACTGCACTACAAGCATACGAATACCTTGAAGCCCCATTCACAATTGCAGACTCAGCATACGGATCAACATTTTTTGTAGCAACTGGGTTCCACGGATTACACGTAATCATCGGAACAACATTCCTAACCACTTGCCTACTCCGACAAGTGACATTACACTTCTCAGCGAATCATCACTTTGGCTTCGAAGCAGCAGCATGATACTGACACTTTGTAGATGTGGTTTGATTATTCCTATACATCTCAATTTACTGATGAGGAAGATAAAATAACATTTATCTAATACAAGAAAGTATACTTGACTTCCAATCAAGAAATTTGTGAAAACAAGATAAATAATAATAACAGTTACAACAGCAGCAACAATAACCATTCTACTATCATCAGCAATTATACTGATTGCAACATTAATCTCAAAGAAAATTAACGAAGACCGAGAAAAAAGATCCCCATTTGAATGTGGATTTGACCCAAAAAACTCCGCACGACTACCATTTTCATCACGATTTTTCCTGATCGCTGTAATCTTCATAATCTTTGACGTAGAAATTGCACTACTACTACCAATACCAGTAACTTTATCCACATCCAACATAAAGTCATGAATAATTATTAGATCTGTATTCCTGCTAATCCTAATTATTGGACTATACCATGAGTGAAACCAAGGTTCTCTTGAATGGAAGAATTAAAGGGACCATAGTTAACAATAACATTTGAGTTGCATTCAAAAAGTACTGCCTAGGCAGTTGGCCTCATCCCAATCAAAGTGGGAAGCAAATGTTGCAATCAGTTTCGACCTGATCTTAGATAAAATCACCTTATCCCCACTTTAAGTTAACTGAAACCAAAAAGAGGTATATTATTGTTAATAATAAAATTGAATTAGAATTCCAGTTAAGGAAGTGGTAGAAAAGTGAATGCTGCTAACTTATCACTATAGCGGTTAAATTCCGTTTACACTTCTATTTATATAGTTTAGACACAAACATTACACTTTCACTGTAAAGACAAAGAAAACTTTTATAAATACTACTCAAAGGCAGCACAGGTGCCTCATCGACATCTTCAGTGTCGCGCTCTAACTATAAGCTACTCGAGTAATAAATAAGAATAAACAACAAAATAACCACTCATATAACAAAAAACCCTAAAAACACCTTTAAACTGTTATATTGAAACCACTGATTAACCTTGCCTAAATTAAAGAGAGCTCAATACAAACCCTGACCACCAAAATATTCTATCCAACCCGAATCAAGGATCCTGGTTGCCCTATAACCAACTGCTAGGGGGCCAAAAGAAACGCCATAAGTAGAGAAAAAAGGCATAAATCACATAGAACCAGTAAACGAAGAGACATTATATAAACGCACAGAAAACAGCCTATCACCAAAGGCAAACCCAGCCACCTCATACCCGAATCAGCCCCCTAAAAACACCACAAACAAAGTGAGAAACCTTAAATAGTAAGGCAAACAAATCACAGAAGGGGTGGGACAAATTAGTCATATGAGAGACCCACCACCAAAGATAGATATAATCAATAAACCAATCATACCAAAAACCATATTATAACTAGTCTCAGCCATAAAATAAGAAGGAACAAAATTAAAATCACCACATATAACAAAATAAAATAGACGGAAAGAATAACAAACCGTAAGCCCCGTAGATACAAACAACAACAAAAACCCAAATATATTTACATATCTCATAGAAAATATCTCTAAAATAAAATCCTTAGAATAAAACCCAGCCAAAAAAGGCATGCCACAAAGAGCAAAATTAGAAACCATCAAGCTCGAGGAAGTAAATGGTATATAAACAGACAGTCCCCCCATAAACCGGATGTCTTGGGAGTCCCCCATAGAATGAATGACCCCTCCTGCACACATAAACAACAGGGCCTTAAATAATGCATGAGTTAATAAATGAAAAAAGGCTAAGCCAGAGAGCCCGATAGAAATAGTCATAATCATAAGACCTAACTGTCTCAAAGTAGATAAAGCAATAATCCTCTTCAAATCAAATTCAAAATTTGCCCCAAGACCTGCTATAAACATTGTCAGCCCAGAAACTAACAACAAGATCGTATTCAGTCAGCAACCAAAAGAGGGGCTAAAACGAATTAACAAATAAACACCAGCTGTAACCAAGGTAGAAGAATGCACTAAAGCAGAAACAGGAGTCGGAGCCGCCATTGCTGCGGGTAACCAAGAAGAAAAAGGAACCTGAGCACTCCTAGTCATAGCAGCCAAAACGACCAAAAAGGAAATCAATTCCATTTCAATAGAACCCGCTATGATTTCCAAATAATAAATAAAACTTCAACTACCAAAATTAATCATCCAAGCAATAACCATTAATAAGGCAACATCACCAATACGATTAGACAAAACAGTTAACATGCCAGCACCATAAGACCTCACATTCTGATAATAAATTACTAACAAATAAGAAACCAAGCCCAGACCATCCCAGCCCAACAAGATTCTAATTACATTAGGACTAACAATCAAGAACATTATAGAAACAACAAACATTAAAACCAACAAAATAAAACGAACAATATTCAAATCACCAAACATATAATCATCTCTATAAAGAATAACTAAAGAAGAAATAATAAAAACAAATCCCATAAACAACAAGGACATTCAATCAAACAAAAAGGTTATAATAACTGAGCTACCGTTCAATGAAATAATATTCCAATCAACAAAATAAATTAAATCATTTATAATAAAAAATAAACCAAAAAAGCAACAAGACAGTCCTCAAAGAAACAAAAATACAAATCTAACAAAACAAATAGACATAAAAATCTAAAACACAACTGTATCATCGGCACCACAAACCAACATTTTCTACTTAAACTATCTAGATAATACTCTCTACACCCAAAAAACAGCAATGTCCGCCCTCAAAATAATTAAGTTCAATGGGAATCAATGCAAAAACAACAACAAGAACTCGCGAACATATCCTAAAGAGCAGGAATATAAACCAGAATAAATAAAACCATGCTGACTATAAGAATACAAATAAAGGGTATAAGCAGCTCTAAAAAAAGACAAAAAGACCAAAACAAACATAAGACATCAAGACCAAGAAATCAATCTACTCAACAAACCAATCTCACCAAGAAGGTTAAGGGATGGGGGAGCAGCCATGTTACAAGCTCTTAACAAAAACCACCACATAGCCATTCTAGGTATTAAATTAATTAAACCCCTATTAACCAAAAGACTCCGTCTACCAAACCGCTCATAAGTAATATTAGAAAGACAAAAAAGACCAGAAGAACACAACCCATGAGCTACCATCAAAGCAAAAGATCTACAAACTCCCCAGTAACTCAAGGTCATAATACCACCAATAACCATGCTCATATGAGCTACAGAGGAATAGGCAATTAACGACTTCAAATCAGTCTGCCGCATGCAAAACAAACTAACAAAAAGGCCCCCAACCAATCTCAAAGAAATCCAAACAATACCAAACTTAAACCCAAATTTAAATAACACAGGAAACACACGAAGAAGACCGTAACCCCCTAACTTCAACAAAACACCAGCCAAAATCATAGAACCAGAAACAGGAGCCTCTACATGAGCCCTAGGGAGTCATAGATGAACCATAAACATAGGCATCCTAACTAAAAAAGCAAACACCATACAAACATAAAATAAAATGCTAGCCAGAGAACCCCTGCCGCACAGCATAAACAAACATAAAGACCCCAAAGAGTTATAAATATACAAAATACCTACAAGGAGGGGGAGAGAAGCTAACAAAGTATAAAACAGCAAATAAATCCCAGCTTGAACACGCTCAGGTTGGTACCCCCAACCCAAAATCAAAAAAAAAGTAGGGATTAAGCTACCTTCAAAAAAAACATAAAAAGAAAGCAGGCCGATTCTTCTAAAGGTACAGTACAACATGAGAGCAAGAGCAATAATAACAAAAAGAAAAAACCCAGAAAAATAACCTGAACGGAAAATAGACTCTCTAGCCAAAACCATAAGAACGCAAATCCACAAACTCAAAAGAACAAGACCGTATGAAATCAAGTCACAACCAAAAATGTAGCCCAGGCCACTTCAACAAAAAAAATAAGGAAATGAAAATATATAAATAAAAGAAATCAAAAACAACAAAGAACAAATTAATCACCAAAACCCAGGGAAAACACACAAGGGGGTCAAAAAAATCAAAAAACAAAGAAACCTTAACATTGAAGAACACTATAAGATTGAAAGTAATCATTACCGTGACTACGAATTATAGAAACCAAAATAGACAAACCCAATGAACCCTCACAAACAGAAAAAACCAAAAAATAAACAACAAAAAATAAACTGTAATCAACATTACACAAATAAAAATAAATAGAAAAATAAAGAACTAACACAACAAACTCCAATCTCAACAAAGTAATAAGTAAATGCTTACGACTCGAAGAAAAAGCCCAAATACCACAAAAATAAACAACATAAAAATACAATCACATTGGCATTAAGTTTTAATAATTTAATAAAAATATTGGTCTTGTAAATCAAAAATAAGGATTAACCTTTTAAAACTTCAGAGGAAAGGCCAAAATCACCATTTCACTAGTCCCCAAAACTAATATTTTAAATAAAATACCCCCTGACATAACAAAGCTACTTATATCTCTAAGAACGCTAACAGGTCTTATATTCACACAAATAAAACACCCCCTAGCCATGGGCCTAATATTATTGATGCAAACTACAATAGTGTGCTTGATCAGAGGAACAATATACAGAAGATTCTGATTCTCATACATCCTATTTATAATTATAATTGGAGGTATGTTAGTACTATTCATATACATAACAAGACTAGCATCCAATGAAATATTCTCACCATCAAACAAAATAATGGTGGTAACACTACTAACACTACCAGCCTTAATATACATCATACCCACCACAACCAACAGCAAGGAAATAAGAGCACACGAAACAATAATAGAAAGAGAAATCACAACCACAACCACCGTAATATATAACCAAACAATAGGAATTATAACAACATTATTAGTACTATACATACTACTAACGCTAATTGTAGTCGTCAACATCATCAATGTATCAAGAGGGCCCCTACGACACTCAAAATAATGAATAAACCCACACGCAATAAACACCCCCTCTTCAAAATTGCAAACGACGCACTGGTAGACCTACCAACACCATCAACAATCAGAGGCTGATGAAACTTTGGATCACTTCTAGGAATATGTCTAGTAGCACAAATCATTACCGGATTATTCTTAGCCATACATTACTGCCCAAATATTGACATTGCCTTTAACAGAGTAAGACATATTTGTCGAGACGTAAGCTATGGGTGACTACTACGAACACTCCACGCAAACGGGGCATCTGTATTCTTCATCTGCATTTACTTACACACTGGGCGAAATATATACTACGGGTCATACAACTTCATACACACGTGATCCGTGGGGGTGGTAATTCTATTCCTAACTATAGCAACAGCATTCATAGGATATGTGTTACCATGGGGGCAAATATCCTTCTGAGGTGCTACCGTAATCACAAACCTACTATCAGCAATCCCATACGTGGGGAAGGAAGTTGTACAATGAGTATGGGGAGGGTTCGCAGTAGATAATGCCACCCTCGTACGATTTTTCGCCTTACACTTCCTAATACCCTTCGTAATCGCAGCAATAGTACTCATCCACCTATTATTTTTACACCAAACAGGGTCAAATAACCCCCTGGGACTAAATAAAAATACAGACAAAATCCCATTCCATCCGTACTTTACAGTAAGGGACATCCTAGGATTCGCAATCACCCTAATAGTTTTAGCAATTCTAACCCTAAAAGAACCGTACATCTTAAGAGACCCAGACAACTTTACCCCAGCAAACCCGCTAGTAACACCCGTACATATTCAGCCAGAGTGATACTTCCTATTTGCATATGCAATCTTACGATCGATTCCCAATAAACTAGGGGGCGTTATTGCCCTAGTAATATCAATTGCAATCCTATTTATTTTACCAACAAATAAATCAAAATTCCGAGGAATACAATTCTACCCAATCAACCAAGTTCTATTCTGAACAATAACAAATACAGTAATCCTACTAACATGAATTGGGGCCCGACCAGTAGAAGACCCGTATGTCCTAACTGGACAAATTCTAACAACCCTATACTTCGCTTACTTTATAATAAACCCAATAACAATAAAGTTTTGAGACAAAATAACTGAATAGTTAAAAAGCTACGCGACAAGCCTAATGTCTTGAAAACATTATGAAAGAAGTTTAAATCTTCTATTAACTTATATACCTAAATTAATACACTACAACAAAGAAAAAATAAAGCACCTAATACCGACAAAAAACAAAAGGTAATTTAACGAAAGAGGTAAAAATCTCCTTCAAGCCAAGTACATTAACTTATCATAACGAAACCGTGGTAAAGTACCACGAACTCAAACAAACAGAAAAGAAATAAAAGTAAGCCTAACATAAAAAAGAAACGAATAAATATCACTCCCCAAAAAAATAATACAGAAAAGCAAACTCATAAAAAGAATGCTAGCATACTCGGCCAAAAAAATTAAAGCAAACCCGCCACCGCCATACTCAACATTAAACCCAGAAACAAGCTCAGACTCACCCTCAGCAAAATCAAAGGGAGTACGATTAGTCTCAGCTAAACAAGAAATAAATCAAACAAAAGACAACGGAAGAGAGAAAAAAGCTAACCACAAATAGGCCTGAAAAAAATAAAAATATACCAAATTATATCTACAAACCAAAATAACAAAAGAAAGTAAAATAAAAGCCAATCTAACCTCATAAGAAATTGTCTGAGCCAAAGCACGGAGGGCCCCCAACAAAGAATAACCAGAATTAGAAGACCAACCAGCAATTATAACAGTATAAACACCAAGTCTAGTGCAAGCTAAAAAAAATAATAAGCCCAGTTCAAAAGAGATAAAGCCGCTCAAATAAGGAATTAACAGCCAAACTAACAAAGAAAGGAAAAATCCAAAAATAGGAGAAAAATAATAAACCAAATAATTAGAAACCAAAGGAAAATACTGCTCCCTAGTAAATAACTTAATAGCATCTCTAAAAGGCTGAAGAATACCAATAAACCCGACCCTATTGGGACCCTTACGAATATGAATATAGCCTAAAACCCTACGCTCCAACAAAGTAAGAAATGCAACACCAACCATAACAAAGATCATCAGCAACAAAAAAATAATAACGAGAAAAAAAAGACTCAACATGTACTACTTGTAAAATACAATTTTACATTAATAGATTCTAAATCCAATGCACTTATCTGCCAAAATAGTAATCATATTAACACCAACCACATTAACCAAAATTATTCTAAATATCCGGTCCTCTCGTACTAAGATATAAAACATTATTATAGATAGAAACCAACCTGGCTCACGCCGGTCTGAACTCAGATCATGTAAGATTTTAAAGGTCGAACAGACCTAATCAATTTCAGCTCCTGCACCAAAAATTCACCTTAATCCAACATCGAGGTCGCAAACCTCCCCGCCAATAAGAACTCTCAAGGAAGATAACGCTGTTATCCCTAAGGTAATTTAATCTTATAATCAAAATAAATGGATCAAAACCAATATAAATAAATATATAATAAACCAAAGAGGAGTTAAATAAATTCCTCCCATCACCCCAACAAAACATGTGTCCTCATTAAAATCTAACACAAACCAATTTAATATAAACAAGAACAAATGTCAAACTCTATAGGGTCTTCTCGTCCCATAAAAACATTTAAGAATTTTAACTCAAAAATCAAGTTCAACAAACAATACCCCAAAGACAGCTAATGTCTCGTCAA